CACACTTGAAAGATAGCCCAGAAAGTCGAGAGAATATTTAGATAATTGATTTCTACGGACTCTTCCTGATTGAGACCACATGGAAAAAGAATATTGCCATAAATCAACAAAGTAATATTTCCACTTATTCATCAGAAGAGACGTATCTTTTGAGGCCAGAATTGCCTTTCCTTGATACCTAATAAAATGTATGAAAGGGTCGTTGAACAACCATAGGTTGTTCTGAAAATCATTATAAAAGACTTCTACAAGATACTCTATTTTTCCATAGAAATAAATCCGTTCAAGAAAGACTCCAGAATATGTTGCTCGTAAATGAGAAGATTGGTTACGGAGAAAAAGGAAAATGGATTCGTATTCACATACATGAGAATTATATAGGAACAAGAATAATCTTGGATTAAAAATCAAAATAGATTTCTTTGGAGTAAGAAAACTCTTCAAATTACAATATTCGTAGAGAGAGAAACGTAATAAATGCAAAGAAGAAGCATCTTTTACCCAGTAGCGAAGGGCTTGAACCAAGATTTCTAGATGGATGGGGTAAGGTATTAGTACATCTAACACATAATTTAAATGTGGGAATTTGTCCTCTAAAAAAGGAAATATTGAATGAATTGATTGTAAATTATGAGATTTTGCGACTTCTTCCCCTTGTGAGTAAGATACTAATCGTAAGGAAAATGGAATTTCCACAATGACTGCAAATCCCGCCGATATCATTTGAGAATACAAATTCTTGTTGTGCCCAAAAAATGGATTTTGGTTGGAATCATTAGCAGAAATAATCAAATGATCCTGTTGATCCATTCGAATAATTAAACGTTTCACAATTAGTGAACTGAATTTATTACCATAATCCTGATTTTCCAAAAAAATCATCGATTTATTGAAACCATGATCATGAGCAAGTGCATAAATATACTCCCGAAAAATAAGTGGGTATAGGAAATCATGTCGGCGAGATCTATTTAGTTCTAAATATACTTGAAACTCCTCCATTTCAAATTCGATTTGAACCAAAGATAGGGGATCTATTCGGTTATCAAATGATACATAGTGCGATACAGTCAAAACAAGGTATTATAGTAAGAAAAGAATTGATACCTCGGAGACAGGTAGATTCATCAACGGATTCTCTATCCTATCTTTTGCCATCTAATTGATTTATGTTCGTTATAGGATAAGAAGATGGTTAGAAATCCTTTATTTTTTCAACCGAATCGCTCTTTTGATTTTGGAAAAAAAAAAATATCTTTTCTTTATCAATATACTGCTTCTTCTACACATTCATGTCTAACCCATAAAGGGAATAACTAATAATTAGGACTCATAAAGAAATCGAGAATTTACTCATGAGAAAAACCTTTACCACATTAGGTACTAATTTATTTTTAACGTTTAATTAGATCGGGTAATCATTCAAATTGAGAACAGAAGCTCGTTACTTTTTGTTTCCCTATAATTGGGGCCGTAGAGCTCTATCCATTTATTCACTCGACCCAACTTTGAATTCAATTAATTTTTTTGTTCCGCACCAAAAATTCAAAGACGATTTTTTTTGGACTGATCCGGAAAAAAATGGATTCTTAGAATTCGCCATTGATACGACATGCTCTTTTTTCCATCCACTCCTTTCAGGATCAGTCGTGGTCTTACAAACTCTACCGATGGTATGAACGAATCCCTTTCTTCATACAAATGTGTAAAAGATGCTAGTCGCACTTAAAAGCCGAGTACTCTACCGTTGAGTTAGCAACCCGAAAAAAAAAAAATTATAATATGTAAATACAATCGAAAAAAATGGAATTGTACGAGGCAATCAAAACACGAAATTAGCAAAAATTTGAATAAAATCAAAAATTATAATCTAATCTGAACATTCAATGTTCAGATTAGATTATAATACACGAAATTCTCAGATAAAAACATAGAAATAGAATAAGTGAAAATTTGTGGACCGCCTCCCGTCTTATTCATGCCATTGTTATCCATTTTTTTTGTTTCAATATTCAATACAATTACAATAAAAAAACTTCTTGTATCACAACAAATTCAAAGAAAGAACCCATTATTTCAATGAAGTGAAGTGCCAAACTTGTGGGCGGGGATAAATAGTTATTTACGATCGAATTATATTTGTTCGATACGCTGTTGTCAATATGATTGTCAATTTTGAATCTAAATGTTGAGAAAAGAATAAAGAATATAAAAAAGACTATAAAAAATACAATGAAAAAAAGAATTAAGGCAATTTTTTTTTATTATTAATTATTATTAATATTTTTTAATTATTAATTATTATTAATATTTTTTAATTAGTAATTATTATTAATATTTTTTATTTTTATATGTTATTTTAGCTGTTTTTTATATCTTATTTTATCTTATTTTTTAAAAATGCAATTACTTCATTTATTCAATTGATCTTTTTTCTCTATATTTTATATCAATAAAATTAGCTCAATAAATTTTGGTTTTGTTGTTATGGTATTCTATAGTAGCAATAGTCTATAGTAGCAAAGCAATAAGAAATACGAACAATAAATAAAAAAGTATGAATAGAACAAAAGAGGGGGGAGGAAATAATAAAGAAAAATTTATACAAAGCTAGATATGAGTCATCCACACCCTCTTTTTTGTATTTCATTAATTGAATTTTGTTTGATTAAGACTAAGTTCCGTAAAAACCCCCGCCTTCTTTAAAATATCATGAACAGTTCCTGTGGGTTGAGCTCCGTTTTCAAGGAAATAGAGAATAGCGGGAACATTTAAATAGGTTTGATTATTTATCGGATCATAAAAACCCACTTTTCGAAGATCTCTTCCCTCTCTTCGGGATCGAACATCAATTGCAACGATTCGATAAACGGCTCATTGGGATAGATGTAGTTAAATAATACCCCCCCCCCTAGAAACGTATAAGAGGTTTTCTCCTCGTACGGCTCGAGAAAAAAATGATTAAAAGTTATGTCTATGTATGGAATTATAATGTATGGAATTAGAATGTCAAAAAGATCCATAAACCCAGCGAATCAATTAGACATTTAAACCCGTCTTTTTTCGAAAAAAAAAAAAGAAGAAAAAAGCATTCGTACTCTCATAACTCAAGTCAAATAACTCTCAAAATGCTCAAAAAAAAAATCCTTAGGCATTCTTTTATTGAGTGGTCTCTAACCCTTTTTTTGTCTCGTTTAGGATCTATTTCGATTCTTCATTTTGATCTAGTTGTTGAGACAATTGAAAAGGGTATTTCCTTGTTCTAGGATCCTTCATCTTTGCCTTGAATCATTGGGTTTAGACATTACTTCGGCGATATTTAATCATTTGAAAAATGGCAGCAACATGCCCCTTTTTCTCTCTTTTTTTCTTTCTATCAAAGAATCATATGAAAGATTAATTCCTGCATGATACACTTTTGATCGAAAGAGTTTTCCCAATTCCAACAATTTTTCTTTTTGATTTGAAAATAGTTTGAATCGGAGCCTTTCGATTTCTATATCAAAAATAGACTTACGAAGTTGTTCCAACTTATTGATTTCCATTAACTAACCCTAGATCCTTGCCCCTGAAAAATGGATGTTTCTCTTCGAGCTCCATCCTGTACTATTTACATTACAACCCAACAAAAAAAAACGGATTATAATAGAACAGAACAAAGGATGTCGAGCCAAAAGCACCTTCATTTCTACATAATGGAAAGTGGTGGGTTTTGACATCCACAGCCGATCGTGTCCTTCAAGTCGCACGTTGCTTTCTACCACATCGTTTCAAACGAAGTTTTACCATAACATTCCTCTAGTTTGGAACATTGATTCAATTATGGAATCATGAATAGTCATTGGTTCAGTCGATACATAGTAATCTATCTATACTTCTTCCTTCTATATGAAATGAATTTCCTTCTGTATGAAATAAATAGATAATTTAGGAAGAAAAAGCCTCAATAAGAATTCAAATTAACCCATATTGTATTGTATGAATGCAATATATTTTTCTTTTTTAAACCTTTTATTAAACTTTTCTATTCTAATTAATAAGAAATTAAGAATATAATTAATAATAATATCACGAATATTATAAATAACACAAATAAACTAATATTTTTGAACACCAATAAACTAATCTTTTTGAATCTACCTTGCATCTTCAAATAACTCGATAGAATAGATTCGCCAATCTCACAGTTCTTCGAGTGCCAATCTTAAATCTTAAGAAATCATTAAAAATCAAAAGCAAGAATCACATTTTCTCCAATATTTGACTCTTAGAAAGAAGGTTGTTAAAAAAAAAAAAGAGCAATTTAGATTCGGATATCGTTATTCTGATATATAAGTATGCTCTGGGACGGAAGGATTCGAACCTCCGAATAGCGGGACCAAAACCCGTTGCCTTACCACTTGGCCACGCCCCATTTAGATTTCTATTTGAAACTACTAAACACTAATATGGGTATTCCTTGTTCGTCAATTCCAGTTCCAAATAGCTATGGAATAGATTAGATTCTTGCTAGGATCTTGGCACGTATGGATAGAGAATTAAACCGAATTTATTGATCATTACATATAATTCAATTAAGATATTGTATGAAAGTATGATTTCTTCTATTCTCTTGTAAGAATTGAAGGCTTTTGATTGGGTGAGTTCAAAGAAGTATTGTTTAGTCTGCCTTATTTTCCTTTCTTCATTTTTTTTCCTTATATCAAAAAACATATTAATAACTCAATCAAAATTATCTCCAAGAACAAAATTTTGTTATGCTTAATATCTTTAATTTGATCTGTATCTGTGTTAATTCTGCCCTTTTTTCGAGTAGTTTTTTATTCGCCAAATTGCCCGAGGCCTATGCTTTTTTGAATCCAATCGTAGATTTTATGCCAGTAATACCTGTTCTCTTTTTTCTCTTAGCCTTTGTTTGGCAAGCTGCTGTAAGTTTTCGATGAGATCCTTAATACTGTCCTAGAAAAATTCATGATTTATTCATGAAAAAAAAAATTCTA